GTTGATGTAGCTTAACCATAAAGCAAGGCACTGAAAATGCCTAGATGAGTAGATCACTACTCCATAAACACAAAGGTTTGGTCCCAGCCTTCCTATTAGCCCTTAGCAGGATTACACATGCAAGTATCAGCACTCCGGTGAAAATGCCCTTCAAATCATCAATTGGTTCGAAGGAGCGGGTATCAAGCACACTAACTCAAGTAGCTCACGACGCCTTGCCTAGCCACACCCCCACGGGATACAGCAGTGATAAAAATTAAGCCATGAACGAAAGTTTGACTAAGCCATGCTAATTAAAGGGTTGGTAAATCTCGTGCCAGCCACCGCGGTCATACGATTAACCCAAGTTAATAGGCATACGGCGTAAAGCGTGTTTAGGAATTAAAAATAATAAAATTAAATCTTGACTATGCCGTAGAAAGCTCAAGCCAAGACTAAAATAAGCCACGAAGGTGATTTTAAACGATCCAACCACACGATAGCTAAGGCACAAACTGGGATTAGATACCCCACTATGCTTAGCCCTAAACTAAAGCAGCAAAAAACAACAATACTGCTCGCCAGAGAACTACTAGCAACAGCTTAAAACTCAAAGGACTTGGCGGTGCTTTATATCCCTCTAGAGGAGCCTGTTCTGTAATCGATAAACCCCGATAAACCTCACCAGTCCTTGCTAATACAGCCTATATACCGCCATCTTCAGCAAACCCTAAAAAGGAGTCATAGTAAGCTAAACCATGAAACATAAAAACGTTAGGTCAAGGTGTAGCCCATGGACTGGGAAGAAATGGGCTACATTTTCTAGTGTATAGAACACAAACGAAAATTTTCGTGAAACCGAAAATAGAAGGAGGATTTAGTAGTAAATTAAGAATAGAGAGCTTAATTGAATCAGGCCATGAAGCACGCACACACCGCCCGTCACCCTCCTCAAGTACTAAGAGACGAGCAATCAACCATATTGATAAACGTACACACATATTAGAGGAGATAAGTCGTAACAAGGTAAGCGTACTGGAAAGTGCGCTTGGACAAACCAAAGTGTAGCTTATCCAAAGCACCTGGCCTACACCCAGAAGATTCCATATCAACCATGGCCACTTTGAACAAATACTAGCCCAAACCACATAAAACACAACTTACAAAACCCAATAAAACAAAACATTTACTCTGGATAAAAGTATAGGAGATAGAAATTTTAATTGGCGCTATAGAGAAAGTACCGTAAGGGAAAGATGAAAGACGGATTAAAAGTAAGACAAAGCAAAGATTACCCCTTGTACCTTTCGCATAATGATTTAACTAGAACAACTTGACAAAGAGAACTTAAGCCAAGTAACCCGAAACCAGACGAGCTACCTAAGAGCAGCCAAAGAGCAAACTCATCTATGTGGCAAAATAGTGAGAAGACTTTTAGGTAGAGGTGAAAAGCCTATCGAGCCTGGTGATAGCTGGTTGCCCAGAAAAGAATTTTAGTTCAACTTTAAGCCTTGCCTAAAAACCCCTCTAAATCAAATGCAGACTTAAAATATAATCTAAAAGGGTACAGCCTTTTAGATACAGGATACAACCTTAACTAGAGAGTAAGTAACAAACCCACCCCATAGTTGGCCTAAAAGCAGCCATCAATTAAGAAAGCGTTCAAGCTCAACGATTCACACATACCCTAATTTTAAGAATGTCTACGAACCCCTAAATTAAAACTGGGCTATTCTATTAATAAATAGAAGGGACACTGTTAATATGAGTAACAAGAAACAATTTCTCCACGCACAAACTTATATCAGAACGGATAATCCACTGATAGTTAACAGCAAGACAATCCAATTCTACAGATAAAGCACACGTCAAGTTTACTGTTAACCCAACACAGGAGTGCCTCAAGGAAAGATTAAAAGAAGTAAAAGGAACTCGGCAAACACAAACCCCGCCTGTTTACCAAAAACATCACCTCCAGCATAACCACTATTGGAGGCACTGCCTGCCCAGTGACATCTGTTAAACGGCCGCGGTATCCTGACCGTGCAAAGGTAGCATAATCATTTGTTCTCTAAATAAGGACTTGTATGAATGGCCACACGAGGGTTTAACTGTCTCTTACTTCCAATCAGTGAAATTGACCTTCCCGTGAAGAGGCGGGAATCCACAAATAAGACGAGAAGACCCTATGGAGCTTTAATTAATTAATTCATAAGCAAATAATGGCACTCTAAGGAAACACAATATACTGCATAATGAGTTAACAATTTAGGTTGGGGTGACCTCGGAATATAAAACAACTTCCGAGTGATTTAAATCAAGACCTACAAGTCAAAACAACACATCACTTATTGATCCAAATAATTGATCAACGGAACAAGTTACCCTAGGGATAACAGCGCAATCCTATTTAAGAGTCCATATCGACAATAGGGTTTACGACCTCGATGTTGGATCAGGACATCCCAATGGTGCAGCCGCTATTAATGGTTCGTTTGTTCAACGATTAAAGTCCTACGTGATCTGAGTTCAGACCGGAGTAATCCAGGTCGGTTTCTATCTATTATGAGTTCCTCCCAGTACGAAAGGACAAGAGAAACGAGGCCAACCTGTTAACAGACGCCTTAGACCCAATAGATGAAATAATCTTAATCTAGTAGTCACAGCAAATATCAGCCCGAGAGCAGGGCTCTTACACGTTAGGGTGGCAGAGCCCGGTAATTGCATAAAACTTAAGCTTTTATAATCAGAGGTTCAACTCCTCTCCCTAACACCATGTTCTTAATCAACCTCCTAGCAATAATCATCCCCATCATACTAGCTGTAGCTTTCCTCACCCTCATTGAACGAAAAGTTCTAGGCTATATACAACTCCGAAAAGGGCCTAACGTAGTAGGCCCCTATGGGCTACTCCAACCCCTAGCTGACGCTATAAAACTATTCATTAAAGAACCCCTACGCCCCCTCACTTCCTCCCCATCCATATTTATTATCGCTCCAATCTTAGCCCTAACTCTAGCACTAATAATGTGAATTCCCCTCCCAATACCCTATCCCCTAATTAATATAAATCTGGCCGTGCTATTCATACTAGCTATATCAAGCTTAGCCGTATATTCAATTCTATGATCCGGCTGGGCCTCCAATTCAAAATACGCACTAATCGGAGCCCTACGAGCAGTAGCACAAACAATCTCCTATGAAGTCACACTAGCAATTATCCTAATATCCGTCCTCCTTCTAAGCGGATCCTTCTCTCTATCCACCCTAATTACAACCCAAGAACACACATGACTACTCCTCTCATCATGACCCTTGGCTATAATATGATTTATTTCTACGCTAGCAGAAACAAATCGAGCCCCATTCGACCTGACCGAAGGGGAATCCGAACTCGTATCAGGCTTTAATGTAGAATACGCCGGAGGGCCCTTCGCCCTTTTCTTCATAGCAGAATACGCCAATATCCTTATAATAAATACCCTGACAGCCATCCTATTCCTAGGCGCATTCCACAACCCCTTAACACCAGAATTATACTCAACCAACTTAATTATTAAAATCTTACTGCTCACCGTGACCTTCCTATGAATCCGAGCATCCTACCCACGATTCCGATATGACCAGCTCATGCACTTATTATGAAAAAATTTCCTACCCCTCACGCTAGCCCTATGCATGTGACATGTAGCAGTACCCATTATCACAGCAAGCATCCCACCACAAACGTAAGAAATATGTCTGACAAAAGAGTTACTTTGATAGAGTAAATCATAGAGGTGAAAACCCTCTTATTTCTAGAATAATAGGATTCGAACCTACTCCAAAGAATTCAAAAATCTCAGTGCTACCATGTTACACCATATTCTAAGTAAGGTCAGCTAAATAAGCTATCGGGCCCATACCCCGAAAATGTTGGTTCATATCCTTCCCGTACTAATAAATCCCTTTGCTCTAATCATTATTATATTAACCGTAATCCTAGGTACACTAATTGTAATAACAAGCTCGCACTGACTTATAGTATGAATCGGATTTGAGATAAATATACTAGCAATTATCCCAATTCTCATAAAAAAGTACAATCCACGATCCATAGAAGCATGCACCAAATACTTTCTTACACAAGCAACAGCATCGATACTACTTATACTAGCCATCACAATCAACCTAGTACACTCAGGCCAATGATCCACCATCAAACCCCTAAACCCCACGGCATCCATTATCATAACCCTGGCCATAGCCATAAAACTAGGATTAGCTCCATTCCACTTCTGAGTACCAGAAGTAGCCCAAGGCATTCAACTCTCATCAGGCCTAATTCTACTTACCTGACAAAAACTGGCCCCCATATCAATTCTCTACCAAATTTCACCTACAATTAACCCCACCCTAATCCTAACACTATCAATTCTGTCAGTTGCCGTAGGGGGCTGAGGAGGACTAAACCAAACCCAACTACGAAAAATCATGGCCTACTCATCTATTGCTCACATAGGATGAATGACAGCCGCCATGTTGTTCAGTCCAATAATAGCCCTCTTAAACCTAGCAATCTATATTATCCTAACAACCACAACTCTCATGATATTTATATTAAACTCAACAACAACAACACTATCTTTGTCCCACACATGAAACAAAACACCCTTACTCACCACAGCCATCTTAACAACATTACTCTCACTAGGAGGGCTACCCCCACTTTCAGGATTCCTGCCAAAATGAATAATTATCCAAGAATTAACAAAAAACGACAACATCATCTTACCAACCTTTATAGTCATCACAGCACTACTTAACTTATTTTTCTACATACGCTTAACATACTCTACATCCCTAACAACTTTCCCATCAGTAAATAACATAAAACTCAAATGACAACTAAGCCCTACCAAGACAACAATCCACCTGCCACCCCTAATTATTTTATCAACTCTAATCCTACCACTATCACCAATACTAATCCTCCTAGAATAGGAACTTAGGTTAACCCTCAGACCAAGGGCCTTCAAAGCCCTAAGTAAGTGCAACACACTTAGCTCCTGAAATAAGGACTGCAGGTCTACACCCCACATCAATTGAACGCAAATCAACCACTTTAATTAAGCTAAGCCCTTGCTAGATTGGTGGGCTTTGATCCCACGAAATTTTAGTTAACAGCTAAAAACCCTATCCAACTGGCTTCAATCTAACTTCTCCCGCCGCAAAGAAAAAAAAGGCGGGAGAAGTCCCGGCAGAATTGAAGCTGCTTCTCTGAATTTGCAATTCAGCATGTAGTATAACACCACGAGACTTGGTAAAAAGGGGACTCAAACCCCTGTCTTTAGATTTACAGTCTAATGCTTACTCAGCCATTTTACCCATGTTCATAAACCGTTGACTCTTCTCAACTAACCACAAAGATATTGGCACTCTGTACCTTCTATTCGGCGCTTGAGCTGGAATAGTTGGCACCGCCCTTAGTCTGCTGATTCGAGCAGAACTTGGCCAACCAGGTGCACTATTAGGGGATGACCAAATTTATAATGTTATCGTAACAGCCCACGCATTTGTAATAATCTTCTTCATGGTAATACCTATTATAATTGGAGGGTTTGGAAATTGACTGATTCCTCTAATAATTGGCGCTCCGGACATAGCTTTCCCTCGAATAAACAATATGAGTTTCTGACTCCTCCCTCCCTCTTTCCTACTCCTGCTGGCCTCCTCAACAGTAGAGGCCGGCGCCGGAACCGGGTGAACAGTTTATCCCCCTCTAGCTGGTAATTTAGCCCACGCAGGAGCCTCAGTGGACCTGGCAATCTTCTCTCTACACCTGGCCGGAGTCTCATCCATTCTGGGAGCCATCAACTTTATTACAACAATCATCAATATAAAACCACCAGCTCTATCCCAGTATCAAACCCCCTTATTTGTTTGATCAGTTCTAATTACTGCTGTATTACTTCTCCTCTCCCTTCCAGTTCTAGCTGCTGGCATCACAATACTACTTACAGATCGAAATCTGAACACTACTTTCTTTGACCCTGCCGGAGGAGGAGACCCAATTCTATATCAACACCTCTTCTGATTCTTCGGCCACCCAGAGGTATATATCCTCATCCTCCCTGGATTCGGAATAATTTCGCATATCGTTACTTATTATTCAGGCAAAAAAGAACCCTTTGGTTACATAGGCATAGTATGAGCCATGATATCAATTGGGTTCCTAGGCTTCATCGTCTGAGCCCACCACATATTCACAGTAGGATTGGACGTTGATACCCGAGCATACTTTACCTCCGCAACTATAATTATTGCCATCCCCACAGGGGTTAAAGTCTTCAGCTGACTCGCCACCCTTCATGGAGGAAACATCAAATGATCGCCAGCAATACTATGGGCACTAGGATTTATTTTTCTCTTCACAGTTGGGGGTCTCACTGGAATCGTCTTGGCCAACTCCTCACTTGACATTGTACTTCATGACACATATTATGTGGTAGCCCACTTCCACTATGTCTTATCCATAGGGGCAGTTTTCGCCATTATAGGCGGGTTCGTCCACTGATTCCCACTATTCTCAGGATACACATTGAACTCCACTTGGGCCAAAATTCATTTCCTCATTATATTCGTAGGAGTTAACATAACATTTTTCCCCCAACACTTCTTAGGCCTATCAGGAATGCCCCGACGATACTCAGACTACCCAGACGCATACACCACTTGAAACACAGTATCCTCTATAGGCTCCTTTATTTCACTGACAGCGGTAATCTTAATGGTATTTATGATCTGAGAGGCCTTCGCTTCAAAACGAGAAGTCTCCACTGTTGAACTATCCTCTCTAAACCTGGAGTGACTGCACGGATGCCCTCCCCCATATCACACATTTGAGGAGCCCACCTATGTAAACCCCAAATAAGAAAGGAAGGATTCGAACCCCCTGAAATTGGTTTCAAGCCAACACCATAGCCACTATGTCTTTCTCCACCGAAGAGGTATTAGTAAAAATTACATAACTTTGTCAAAGTTAAATTATAGGTTATACCCCTATATACCTCCATGGCATATCCCTTTCAACTAGGATTCCAAGATGCTACCTCCCCTATTATAGAAGAACTCTTACACTTCCACGACCACGCATTAATAATTGTCTTCCTTATTAGCTCCCTAGTGCTCTACTTAATCTCAGTCATGCTCACAACCAGCCTAACCCACACTAGCACCATAGACGCACAAGAAGTAGAAACCATTTGAACCATTCTTCCAGCAATTATCCTAATTATAATCGCACTCCCCTCCCTCCGAATCTTGTACATAATAGACGAGATCAACAATCCGTATTTAACAGTGAAGACAATAGGCCATCAGTGGTACTGAAGTTATGAGTATACAGACTACGAAGACTTAACCTTCGACTCATATATAATCCCCACCCAAGACCTAAAACCAGGAGAACTTCGACTACTAGAAGTAGACAATCGAGTAGTCCTACCCATAGAACTAACCATCCGAATACTAATCTCCTCCGAAGACGTACTACACTCATGAGCCGTACCTTCCCTAGGCTTAAAAACAGACGCAATTCCAGGGCGCCTAAACCAGACAACCCTACTATCCACACGACCAGGCTTATTCTACGGCCAATGCTCCGAAATCTGTGGATCCAACCATAGCTTCATGCCCATCGTTCTTGAAATAGTCCCCCTAAAGTTCTTCGAAAAATGATCCTCCTCCATACTGTAAACTCATTGAGAAGCTAAACACTAAGCGTTAACCTTTTAAGTTAAAGACTGGGAGCTCTACCCTCCCCTTAATGAAATGCCACAACTCGACACATCTACATGATTTATTACTATTCTTTCTATAATCTTAACACTCTATATTATTATACAAGTCAAAATCTCAAAACACAGCTACTACCAGTCCCCAGAGCCTGCAATCACAAAAACCACAAAACATAAGTCCCCTTGAGAATCCAAATGAACGAAAATTTATTCTCCTCTTTCATTACCCCAACACTAATAGGACTCCCCATTGTCACACTAATCATTATATTTCCAAGTATTCTATTCCCATCAACAAACCGTCTCATCAACAACCGCCTAATCGCAATTCAACAATGACTCCTTCACCTCACATCTAAACAAATAATGAACATTCACAACCCTACAGGACAAAAATGATCCCTAATGCTCATAACACTAATCCTGTTCATTGGCTCTACAAACCTGCTTGGTCTATTACCACATTCATTTACACCAACAACCCAACTCTCAATAAACCTTGGAATGGCTATCCCTCTATGAGCAGGTACAGTAGCCCTTGGATTTCGACACAAAACCAAAGCATCCCTTGCCCATTTCCTCCCCCAAGGCACACCCATCCCCCTTATCCCGATACTAATTATTATCGAGACTATTAGTCTCTTCATTCAACCAATAGCCCTGGCAGTTCGACTAACAGCAAATATCACCGCCGGACATCTCTTGATCCACCTAATTGGAGGCGCTACCCTAGCACTGCTAAACATCAGCACAACCACGGCCCTCATCACATTCATTATTTTAGTCCTCCTGACAATCCTTGAATTCGCAGTTGCCTTAATTCAAGCATACGTGTTTACTCTACTAGTAAGCCTGTACCTACATGATAACACCTAATGACCCACCAAACCCATGCATATCACATAGTAAATCCAAGCCCATGGCCCCTTACAGGAGCCCTTTCAGCTCTACTACTAACATCAGGCTTAGCAATATGATTCCACTTCAACTCATTTTCCCTCCTTTCATTAGGCCTACTTACCAACACACTTACCATATACCAATGATGACGAGACATCGTACGAGAAAGTACCTTCCAAGGACACCACACACCTATTGTGCAGAAGGGCCTACGATACGGAATAATTCTATTTATCGTATCAGAAGTCTTCTTCTTTATCGGTTTCTTCTGAGCCTTCTACCACTCAAGCCTAGCCCCAACCCCAGAGCTGGGCGGATGTTGACCACCCACAGGAATTCACCCTCTAAATCCCCTGGAAGTTCCTCTCCTAAACACATCAGTACTCCTGGCTTCAGGTGTCTCTATTACCTGATCTCACCATAGTCTGATAGAAGGAAATCGTAAACACATACTCCAAGCCCTATTCATTACCATCCTCCTAGGGAGTTATTTCACACTGCTCCAAGCCTCAGAATATTACGAAACTCCCTTCACAATTGCAGATGGGGTCTATGGCTCTACATTTTTTATGGCCACGGGCTTTCACGGCCTACACGTAATTATCGGCTCTACATTCCTTCTCGTATGTTTTATTCGACAACTAAAATTCCACTTCACCTCTAAACACCACTTCGGCTTTGAAGCCGCCGCTTGATACTGACACTTTGTAGACGTAGTATGACTATTCCTATATGTCTCGATCTATTGATGAGGCTCATACTCTTTTAGTATAAATAGTACAATTGACTTCCAATTAATTAGCTTCGGTCATAGTCCGAAAAAGAGTAATAAACCTTATACTTACACTACTCATTGATGGCCTGATCGCATCCTTACTCGTGTTAATCGCATTCTGAATGCCCCAAATAAATACATACGCCGAAAAATCCAGCCCCTACGAATGCGGATTTGACCCTATAGGATCAGCTCGCATCCCCTTCTCCATAAAATTCTTCCTAGTAGCAATCACATTTCTTCTTTTCGACCTAGAAATTGCCCTACTTCTGCCACTTCCATGAGCCTCCCAAACCAATAATCTAAAAAGCATACTCATAATATCGCTCATACTAATCTCACTTCTGGCCATCAGCCTTGCCTACGAATGATCCCATAAAGGCCTGGAATGAGCTGAATAAACAGTACTGATAATTAGTTTAATAAAAACAAATGATTTCGACTCATTAAATTGTGACAAAGCTCATAATTATCAAATGGCCCTTATCTACATAAACATAACACTAGCATTCACGGTATCCCTACTGGGTCTACTAATATATCGATCCCACCTAATATCCTCCCTGCTATGTCTAGAAGGCATAATACTCTCCCTATTTGTAACCATGGCAATTACAATTCTCAACTCCCACTTAATCTTGGCCAGTATAATTCCAATTATTATACTAGTCTTCGCAGCTTGCGAAGCTGCCCTAGGCCTATCCCTGCTAGTTATGGTGTCTAACACGTATGGCGTTGACCACGTCCAAAACCTAAATCTTCTACAATGCTAAAAATTATTTTGCCCACCATCATGCTAATTCCACTAACCTGACTATCAAAAAATAACATAGTCTGAATTAACACCACAGCCCACAGCCTCATAATCACACTCTTGGGCCTACCACTACTAAACCAATTTAACGACAACAGCCTAAATATATCCTTGACATATTTCTCAGACTCTCTATCAACCCCCTTGCTAATACTGTCCATATGACTCCTCCCACTAATAATCATCGCAAGCCAATTCCACCTGATCAAAGAGTCCTATACACGAAAAAAACTCTATATTACTATACTAATTATACTACAAATTTTCTTAATTATAACATTTACAGCCACCGAACTAATCTTCTTCTATATCCTATTTGAAGCAACCCTAGTACCAACCCTAATCATCATTACACGATGAGGAGGACAAACAGAACGACTAAACGCAGGCCTATATTTTTTATTCTACACCTTGGTAGGATCCCTCCCCCTACTTATTGCACTAATTTACACACAAAATATAACAGGATCCTTAAATATTTTACTCACCCAATACTGATCCAAACCACTAACAGAATCCTGAAGCAACAACCTCCTATGACTAGCCTGCATAATAGCCTTCATAGTAAAAATACCATTATATGGTCTCCACCTGTGATTACCCAAAGCACACGTAGAAGCCCCAATTGCCGGCTCAATAGTTCTAGCAGCCGTACTACTAAAACTAGGAGGCTACGGCATATTACGAATCACCGTAATGCTAAACCCCACAACCAGCTCTATAGCCTACCCCTTCATGATACTATCCCTTTGAGGAATAATCATAACAAGCTCAATCTGTCTCCGCCAAACAGACCTCAAGTCATTAATTGCATACTCATCTGTTAGCCACATAGCCCTTGTAATTGTAGCCATCATAATTCAAACCCCATGAAGTTACATAGGAGCAACAGCCCTTATAATCGCCCACGGCCTCACCTCCTCCATACTATTCTGTCTAGCCAACTCCAACTACGAACGAACCCATAGCCGAACAATAATTCTGGCCCGAGGACTCCAGACCATTCTCCCCCTAATAGCAGCCTGATGACTAGCAGCAAGCCTAACCAACCTGGCCCTTCCACCTTCAATTAATTTAATCGGAGAGATTTTCGTAGTAATATCTACCTTTTCATGATCCTCACTATCAATTGTTCTAATAGGTATCAACATTACCATTACTGCCCTATACTCCCTATATATACTAATCATAACCCAGCGTGGAAAACAAACACCTCACATCAACAACCTCCCACCGTCCTACACCCGAGAAAATACACTTATGGCGATACACCTTCTGCCACTACTCCTACTCTCGATGAACCCAAAAGTTATTTTGGGCACTCTATACTGTAAATATAGTTTAAACAAAACACTAGATTGTGAGTCTAGTAATAGAGACTAACCCCCTCTTATTTACCGAAAAAGTATGCAAGAACTGCTAACTCATGCCCCCGCGTATAAAACGCGGCTTTTTCCCACTTTTAAAGGATGGTAGTTATCCGTTGGTCTTAGGAACCAAAAAATTGGTGCAACTCCAAATAAAAGTAATAAACCTCTTCACCTCATCTATGCTACTCACCCTCCTAATTCTAATCATCCCCGTAATAACATCAAACCTCAGCATCTACACCAAAAGCTCCTACCCTAATTACGTAAAAACAATAGTCTCATACGCTTTCATAATAAGCCTAATCCCAACTACTATCTTTATTCAATCAGGGCAAGACATGGTAATTTCAAACTGACACTGAATAACAATTCAAACCATAAAACTAACCCTCAGCTTTAAACTAGATTACTTCTCAATGATCTTCATACCCGTAGCACTATTCGTTACATGATCTATTATAGAATTTTCACTATGATACATGCACTCAGACCCAAACATCAACCGATTCTTCAAATATCTCCTAATGTTTTTAATCACAATAATAATTCTAGTAACCGCCAACAACCTATTCCAACTATTTATCGGCTGAGAAGGAGTTGGAATTATATCATTTATACTCATTGGCTGATGGTTTGGACGAGCTGATGCCAATACAGCAGCACTTCAAGCAATCCTATACAACCGCATTGGGGATGTAGGTCTTTTGATAGCAATAGCATGGTTCCTATTCAACCTCAATACCTGAGAACTACAACAGATCTTCTTACTCAACCCCGCCAACACCAACCTCCCCCTTGCTGGACTACTTCTCGCAGCCACAGGAAAGTCGGCCCAATTTGGACTACACCCTTGACTCCCCTCCGCCATAGAAGGACCAACCCCCGTATCAGCACTACTTCACTCAAGCACAATAGTGGTCGCCGGCATCTTTCTATTAATTCGATTCTTCCCCCTCACAGAAAACAACAAAACCATCCAAACTACAATACTATGCTTAGGAGCAATCACCACCCTGTTCACAGCCATTTGTGCCCTAACCCAAAATGATATTAAAAAAATCGTAGCTTTCTCCACCTCCAGCCAACTAGGCCTCATAATAGTAACAGTAGGCATCAACCAACCCCACCTAGCATTCCTCCACATCTGCACGCATGCATTCTTCAAAGCCATATTATTTATATGCTCCGGCTCCATTATTCATAGCTTAAGCGACGAACAAGATATTCGAAAAATAGGAGGACTTTATAAATCCCTGCCCTTCACCACAACAGCACTAATTGCAGGAAGTCTAGCCCTAACTGGCATACCGTTCCTAACAGGGTTCTACTCAAAAGACCTAATCATCGAATCCATCAACACCTCGTACACCAACGCCTGAGCCCTAATACTAACCCTCATCGCAACCTCCCTCACTGCTGTATATAGCACCCGAATCATTTACTTCGCCCTAATAGGCCAACCACGATTTCCCACACTTATCTTAATCAACGAAAATAATCCACTATTAATGAACCCAATCAAACGCCTCCTAGTAGGAAGCATTTTCGCCGGATTCCTAATTTCAAATAACATCACCCCTATAACAATCCCACAAATAACAATGCCAACCCACCTAAAAATAACAGCCATTATGGTCACCCTGCTAGGCTTTGCCGTAGCCCTAGAACTGAACCTAGCAACCCAAAACCTAAAACTTGAGTCTCCTTCCAACTCCACAAAATTCTCCACTTTGCTAGGCTACTTCCCAACCACAATACACCGCCTTCAACCATTTCTCAACCTTCTAGCAAGCCAAAAAGTGGCTTCAATAACTCTGGACCTCACCTGATTAGAAAACGTCCTACCAAAATCAATCTCCACATTTCAAATAAACACCTCAATAATAATCTCTACCCAAAAAGGCCAGATCAAACTATATTTCCTATCTTTCCTAATCACTCTAGCATTGACTCTACTTATACTCAAATATATTTAACCCCCACGAGTGATCTCCATAATAACAACAACCCCCACAAACAAAGACCACCCAGTAACAACAATCAACCACGCCCCATAACTATACAAGGAAGATACCCCTACAGCCTCGCTATTAACAAAAACGTAATCCTCCATATCATAAACCACTCAATCCCCTAGATCACTAAACTCAATAACCATGTCCCCATGCACTTCCCCCAACACATAATATATCAACATCAACTCTATCACTAACCCAATCACCAAACCACCCAGAACTGCTTTATTGGAAATTCACACTTCCGGGTATAACTCCGTCGCTATTGCTGTAGTGTAACCAAAAACCACTATTATACCCCCCAAATAAATCAAAAATACCATTAACCCCAAAAACGAACCATCAAAATTCATAACAATACCACACCCCACTCCACCACTAATAATTAACCCAACTCCCCCATAAATAGGTGAAGGCTTAGAGGAAAACCCTAAAAAGCCTACCACAAATATAGTACTCAAAATAAAAACAATGTATGTCATCATTATTCTCACACGGACTCTAACCGTGACTAATGGCATGAAAAACCACCGTTGTATTTCAACTATAAGAACCATAATGACCAACATCCGAAAATCCCACCCACTATTTAAACTAATTAACGACGCATTAATTGACCTCCCAGCCCCCTCAAACATCTCCTCATGATGAAATTTTGGCTCCCTACTTGGAATCTGTTTACTTATTCAAATTCTAACAGGGCTATTTCTAGCCATACATTACACATCAGATACAGCAACAGCATTCCAATCCGTCACTCATATCTGTCGAGACGTAAACTACGGGTGAATCCTACGGTACTTACACGCCAACGGAGCATCCATGTTTTTCATCTGCTTATTCCTCCACGTGGGACGAGGCCTTTACTATGGATCCTACATCTACACAGAAACATGAAATGTAGGAATCCTTCTACTATTCGCCGTAATAGCAACAGCCTTTATAGGCTACGTACTCCCATGAGGACAAATATCATTCTGAGGAGCAACAGTCATCACCAACCTACTCTCAGCAATTCCATATATCGGAACTAACTTGGTAGAATGAATCTGAGGTGGCTTCTCCGTAGATAAGGCTACCCTTACACGATTCTTCGCCTTCCACTTTCTCCTGCCCTTTATCATCTCTGCCCTGGTGGTAGTCCACCTTCTATTTCTCCACGAAACAGGATCAAATAACCCAACAGGAATTCCATCAGACATAGACATAATCCCATTCCACCCCTACTACACAATCAAAGATATACTAGGCGCATTAGCTATAATTATAGCACTACTACTACTAGTCCTATTTTCACCAGACCTCCTAGGAGACCCAGACAACTATATCCCGGCCAATCCCCTTAATACGCCTCCACATATCAAACCAGAATGATATTTCCTATTTGCCTATGCAATCCTACGATCCATCCCAAACAAACTTGGAGGAGTCCTAGCCCTGGTCCTATCTATCCTAATCCTAGCCCTAATACCTCTCCTCCACACATCAAAACAACGAAGCATAATATTTCGACCACTCAGCCAATGCATATTCTGACTACTAGTGGCAGACCTCCTCACCCTGACCTGAATCGGAGGGCAACCAGTAGAACATCCATTTATCATTATTGGCCAACTAGCATCTCTCCTTTATTTTCTACTTATTCTAGTCCTAATGCCACTAGTGAGTATTGTAGAAAACCATCTCCTAAAATGAAGGTCTATGTAGTATATTAATTACACTGGTCTTGTAAACCAGAAAAGGGGAACAATAATTCCCCAAAGACTCAAGGAAGAAGCCCTAGCTCCACCATCAACACCCAAAGCTGATATTCTACTTAAACTATTCCTTGAAAAAACACCCTATGTAATTCGTGCATATTATTATCTTCCCCATATATTATTACAGTACATACATGTATAATTCCACATTACTGATCAACCCCATGCCTATTCTCAACAATCACGAAATCCTTAACAATACATAAGACATACAGTCCGTGATCGGACATACCCCATTCAGTCAAATCATTTCCAGACAACATGACTATCCCCTTCCATTGGGTGTCTCATAATCTACCAACTCCCGTGAAACCAACAACCCCTGTGAAAAGTATCCCTCTTCTCGCCCCGGGCCCATCAATCGTGGGGGTTTCTAGGAATGGGGAGTAAACGACATCTGGTTCTTACTTCAGGACCATCTCACCTAAAATCGCCCACTCTTTCCCCTTAAATAAGACATCTCGATGGGTTAGTGACTAATCAGCCCATGCCCACACATAACTGTGCTGTCATGCCTCTGGTATTTTTTAATTTTTAAAGGGATGCTTGGACTCACCTACGGCCGTCAAAGGCCCCGTCACAGTCAATTAAATTGAAGCTGGACTTATATTGCACCATTCATGACTCCACCCAGGAAGTGCACCAGCGGAACATTGCAGTCAATTGTCCCAGGACAGCAAGTCAAACCTCGCATAACATACTTTCACGAGCATAATCTATATTAAGCAAGTATCCGATAGTTAATGGTCACAGGACATACGCATACGCATACGCATACGCATACGCATACGCATACGCATACGCATACGCATACGCATACGCATACGCATACGCATACGCATACGCATACGCATACGCATACGCATACGCATACGCATACGCATACGCATACGCATACGCATACGCATACGCATACGCATACGCATACGCATACGCATACGCATACGCATACGCATACGCATACGCATACGCATACGCATACGCATACGCATACGCATACGCATACGCATACGCATACGCATACGCATACGCGCCTAAACATAGCATATGATATCTCGACAAACCCCCCCTACCCCCCCGTATAAATACGCACCCGCGCATGACTACTAATGCCTTGCCAAACCCCAAAAACAAGACGGCCACGCAACAAACGCCATACCGAGGCATAACAGTACTCTAAAATCAGTACAAACATAGCCCCAGCAGTATTTAACGGACAAATAATACCCCACCTGATACAAGCATGCTACTTCAATGAATTAATTTTCCTCAGACAGCTACCCCTCTAGATTTGTTACGACAAAATTTTC